TTTTATTTATTATGAAATTTATTAAAAACGGTTTCGTAATTTTAAGATAAATGCTTATATATTTTATTTATATACGCGTACGTGTATATATATATATATAATATTAAATATTTAATTAATTATTAATTTTATAATTAATTAAATTATTATATATATTAAAATAAAAAATATATTAATTTAACCTAAATAAATATAACTAAATTAATATGAAGTTATTTATATTAGAACATTATAGGATTTATAATGATATATATTTTCAATTTTAATATTAGAAAATAGAGAGAGAAAGATTATTAATTGTTTAATGTGTTTATTAATTTTTACGTAAAAAAAAAAAAAAAAAAAATCTATAAAAAATAATGTGTATATAAAAAAAATTTTATAGTTTTATAATTTTATTTAAATTTGTTTTACATACAAATTTTAGTGTTGAATTTTGTTTATTTTAATAATAATTAATTTATTTGTAGTAATCAATTTTAAATTATTTAAGAAATTAAGATTTAGTAATTAAAAAATAAATAACTAATTTTGTGCCAGCAGTTGCGGTTATACAAAAATTTAATTAAAATTTTTCAGTATTAAAATAAATAAATAAAATTAAATTAAAAATTAAATTATTAAGTAAAATTTTAATTTAATAAAAATTTATAAAATTTTTATGATTTAATAAATTTATAAAAAGACTAGGATTAGATACCCTATTATTAAAATTTAAATTAAAATACTAAAATAGTAAATAATAATTTATTGAAACTTAAATAATTTGGCGGTATTTTAGTTCATTTAGAGGAATCTGTTTAATAATTGATAACCCACGATTAAATTTACTTAATTTAAAATTTTATATATCGTTGTTAAAAAAATATTTTTAAATAAAAATAATATTTAAAAATTAATATTAAAAATTAATTCAGATCAAGATGTAGATTATAATTAAGAATATAATGGATTACAATAAATTTATTTAAATGAATTTTTTTTTTTTAAAATAAAAATAAAAGTGGATTTAAATGTAATTTTATTTAATATAATAAAATGATTAAAAATTAGAATATGTACATATTGCCCGTCGCTTTCATTTTAAAATTGAAATAAGTCGTAACAAAGTAGAAGTACTGGAAAGTGTTTCTAGAATTTAGATTATATCTTAATAAAAGTATTTCATTTACATTGAAAAGATATTAATTTTTAATTAATCTAAAAAATATAAATTGATAATTTAAATTTAATAAAAGTAATTTTAATATTAAAATAGGGGGTTAAAGTATTTTAATAGAAAAAATTAGAAATTTTATAGTGAATTAGTATAGTAATAGAATTTTGAAATAAATGAAAACAAATTTATTTAAAAGTAATTTTAATTTATTGTATCTTGTGTATCAGAGTTTATTAAATAATTTTTAAAATTTTAAATATTTCGAATTTAAAAGAGCTAATTAATTAATAAATTTAATGTTAAATAATTATTTTAAATAATTAATTAGAAATGAAATGTTAATCGTTTTTAAATATATCTGGTTATTTTAGAAAAAAATTTAATTTTAAATTTATTTTTATTTATTTAAATTAAATAAATAATTTAAATAAAAATAATTTTTATAATTTAAGGGATAAGCTTTAAATTAAAAATTTATAATATTTTTTTTTTATTTAAAATTTTTAAAATTTATATTGTTTAAAAATTAAAATTTTTTATAAAAAATTTTAAAATAAATAAAATTTAAAATAAATTTAATTTTTTATAAAAATATGATTTTTAATATATATATATATATATATGAATTAGAAATAATGATAAAATTAGTATAATTGATTTAATAAAAATATTATATATTTTGATTTAATTAAAAAGAATTCGGCAAAATTTTATATTCACCTGTTTAACAAAAACATGTCTTTTTGATTTAATTTAAAGTCCAATCTGCCCACTGATTAAAAATTGAAGGGCTGCAGTAATTTGACTGTACAAAGGTAGCATAATCATTAGTCTTTTAATTGAAGACTTGTATGAAGGATTAGATGAAATATAAACTGTTTCTTATTTATAATTAAAATTTAATTTTTTAGTTAAAAAGCTAAAATATTTTTAAAAGACGAGAAGACCCTATAGAGTTTTATAATTTATAATTTATAATATTTATATAAAATTTTAATATTAAATATTATAAATTATTTTGTTGGGGTGATAAAAAAATTAAATTAACTTTTTTTTTTAATTATCATAGGTAAATGAGTCAATGATCCTAAATAAAGATTATAAGAAAAAATTACCTTAGGGATAACAGCGTAATATTTTTTTTTAGTACAAATAAAAAAAAAAGTTTGCGACCTCGATGTTGGATTAAGATAAAATTTAAATGCAAAAGTTTAAAGTTTTGATCTGTTCGATCATTAAAATCTTACATGATCTGAGTTCAAACCGGTGTAAGCCAGGTTGGTTTCTATCTTTAAATAAATAAAATATTTTAGTACGAAAGGATCAAATATTTAAAATAATTTTTTTTATAATGAATTTTATTAATAGTTATTAAATATAACTATTTTGACAGAAAAAATGTGTTGATTTTAGAAATCATTTATATATAAATAAATTATATACATAGTATATGATATTTATTGATTATTTTAATATTTTATTTGGTTATCTAATTTTAGTAGTAGGGGTTATAATTAGATTAGCTTTTTTAACATTAATAGAACGAAAAATTTTAAGATATATACAAATTCGTAAAGGTCCAAATAAGGTTGGTTTTATTGGTATATTACAACCTTTTTCAGATGGTATTAAATTATTTACTAAAGAAATGATTTATTTAAATTCATCTAATTATTTATTTTATTATTTATCTCCAATTATTGGTTTTATTTTATCTTTAATTGTATGGATATTAATTCCTTATTATTTTAATTTTATTTCATTTGATTTAGGAATTTTATTTTTTTTAAGAGTAATTAGTTTAGGGGTTTATACATTATTAATTGCTGGTTGATCTTCAAATTCAAATTATTCATTATTAGGTGGTTTACGTGCTGTTGCTCAAACTATTTCATATGAAGTTAGTTTAGCTTTAATTATAATATCAATATTAATTATAGTTATGAGTTTAAATATTATTAAATTTTTTGAATATCAAAATTTAGTTTGATTTTTATTAACTATATTTCCTTTAAGAATAATATTTTTATCTTCATTAATAGCTGAAACTAATCGGACTCCTTTTGATTTTGCTGAAGGGGAAAGAGAATTAGTTTCAGGATTTAATATTGAATATAGAAGAGGGGGATTTGCTTTAATTTTTTTAGGTGAATATTCAATAATTTTATTTATAAGAATGATATTTGTTCTTATATTTATAGGAGGTTATAATTTAAATTTAATTTTTTATTTAAAATTAAGATTTATTTCTTTTATTTTTATTTGAATTCGTGGTACTTTACCTCGGTATCGTTATGATAAATTAATATATTTATGTTGAAAAAGATATTTACCTATTTCATTAAATTATTTATTATTATTTATTGGATTAAAAATTTATTGATTTTTATAAAAATATATTAGTATAAATTAATAGAATAATAATTCTTTCTTAAGTTTTCAAAACAAATGCTTAAACAAGCTCATTAATTAAAAAATTAATTTATCTCAATAATAATTAATAAAAGGTATAATAATAAAATAATTAAAATAAATAATTGTTAATAATTGTCCAGTGATAATATATGGTTCTTCTACAGGACGAGCTCCAATTCATGTTAATAAAATAATAGTTGAAATTAAAATTCAAAATATAATTTGATTAATTGGGTAAAATTGAATTCCTTGAATTTTTTTATTAAATGTAAAAGGTAAAATAATTAAAATTAAAATAGATAAAATTAATGCAATAACTCCTCCTAATTTATTTGGAATTGATCGTAAAATAGCATAAGCAAATAAAAAATATCATTCAGGTTGAATATGAATAGGTGTAACTAAAGGATTAGCTGGGATAAAATTATCTGGGTCTCCCAATAAATAAGGATTTGTTAATGTTAATATTAAAATTATTAATATTAAAATAATAAATCCAATTAAATCTTTAAAAGTAAAAAATGGATGAAATGGAATTTTATCTAAATTACTATTAATTCCTAATGGATTATTTGATCCAGTTTGATGTAAAAATAATAAATGAATTATAGTTAATATTAAAATAATAAATGGTAATAAAAAATGAAAAGTATAAAATCGAGTTAAAGTTGCGTTATCAACAGCAAATCCCCCTCAAATTCAATTAACTAATATATTACCTAAATATGGAATTGCAGATAATAAATTAGTAATGACAGTTGCTCCTCAAAAAGATATTTGGCCTCAAGGTAATACATATCCTATGAAAGCTGTTGCCATTAATATAAATAAAATTAATACTCCAATTAATCATGTAAGTTTTAAATTAAACGATTCATAATAAATTCCTCGTCCAATATGTATATAAATACATATAAAAAAAAAAGAAGCTCCATTAGCATGAAGAGTTCGAATTAATCATCCATAATTAACATCTCGACAAATATAATTAATTCTAAAAAATGCTAAATTAATATTAGCTGAATAATATATTGTTAAAAATAAACCTGTAATAATTTGAATAATTAGACATAAGGCTAATAATGATCCAAAATTTCATCAAGATGAAATATTTGAAGGTCTTGGTAAATCAATTAATGATATATTAATAATTTTAATTAATGGGTGATTTTTTCGTAATGATTTATAATAGTTTAACATTAGTTATTTAATTAAAAGATCGTAATGGACCAAAAAAAATATTTGTAATTTTTACAATTGCAATTAATGTAATAAATAAATAAATAATTATTATTATTATTAAAAAATATGTTTGTTCATTATATAATTTAGTTAAATTAATATTATTAAATTGATAAAAAATTAATGAATTAAAAAAATTTATTATTTCTTCATTAATTATTATGTTTATTCAATTTAAGTTATTTATAAAATATAAAGAAAATATAATATTTAATGAAAAATATAGTATTAATATTAATTTATTTTTTATAGTAATTATAAATATTTCATTAGATGCAATTCTAGATACATAAATAAATAAAACCAATAAACCTCCAGAAAAAACTAAAAATAAAATATATGAAAATCAATAAGTATTAATTAACATTCCTGTAATTAAACAAATAAAGAGTGTTTGCATTAAAATTAATATTCCTATAGATAATGGATGATTAATAAAAAATATAATGATTGAAATAAAAATTAATCTTAAAGTTAAAAATATTTTAATTATATCAAAGAATAGTTTAAAAAAATAATAATTTTGGAGATTATAGATAAAGAAGTTCTTTTTCTTTGAAGTTTTTAAAGAATTTATCTTAATTTTGATTTACAAGACCAATGTTTTAATTAAACTATAAAAACATTAATGTTAATTTATATAATTTTTATTATAATATTTATATTTTTAATTGGAAATTTAATTTTTGTTTCTAAAAAAAAACATTTGTTAATTATGTTAATAAGATTGGAATTTATTATTTTAAGCTTATATTTTTTATTAATATTATATTTAATAAATATTATATTTAATATATATATATTAATAATTTTTTTAGTTTTAACTGTATGTGAGGGTGCTTTAGGTCTTTCTATTTTAGTATCAATAATTCGTACTCATGGAAATGATTATTTTCAAAGATTTAATTTAATTTAATGATAAAATTTTTAATATATATATTATTTATAATTCCTTTATGTTTTCAATTAAAAATTTATTGATTGGTTCAAATAATAATATTTTTGTTATTTTTTTTATTTATAAATATTACTTTAAATATTTATAATTTTAGTAATATAAGATATATAATAGGATTAGATTTATTATCTTTTGGTTTAATTATATTAAGAATTTGAATTTGCTGTTTAATGATTATATCTAGAGAAAATTTATATAAGAATAACTTATATATCACTTATTTTTTATTAAATGTAGTTTTTTTAATAATTTTATTATATTTAACATTCAGAATTATAAATTTATTTTTATTTTATTTATTTTTTGAAGGTAGGTTAATTCCTACTTTATTATTAATTATTGGTTGAGGATATCAACCTGAGCGAATTCAAGCGGGTATATATTTATTATTTTATACTTTATTTATATCATTACCTTTATTAATAAGTATTTTTTATTTAAATAATAAGATTAATAGATTAATAATTTATATATTAAAATTTTATGATTTAAATTACTTTTTATTATATTTATCTATAATTATAGCTTTTTTAGTAAAAATACCAATATATTTTGTTCATTTATGATTACCTAAAGCTCATGTGGAAGCTCCTATTTCAGGTTCAATAATTTTAGCTGGTGTAATACTAAAATTAGGAGGATATGGAATAATACGTGTAATAATTATTTTACAAAAAATTAATATGAAATTTAATTATATTTGAATTATTATTAGATTAATTGGGGGTGTTTATATTAGTATAAAATGTTTTTGTCAATATGATATTAAATCTTTAATTGCTTATTCTTCTGTTGCTCATATAAGTTTAGTTATTAGGGGTATTATAACAATAAATTATTGAGGTTATTTAGGATCTTATATTTTGATAATTGGTCATGGTTTATGTTCTTCTGGTATATTTTGCTTATCAAATATTAATTATGAACGAATTGGCAGACGTAGATTATTTTTAAATAAGGGTTTAATAAATTTTATACCTTCAATAAGATTATGATGATTTTTATTATCTTCTTCAAATATAGCAGCTCCTCCTTCTATAAATTTAATAGGGGAAATAACATTAATTATTAGTTTAATTAGTTGGTCAAAATTTTCTATATTAATATTAATATTAATTTCATTTTTTAGAGCTGGTTATAGATTATATTTATATTCTTATACTCAACATGGAAAATTGAATTTAAGCGTAATAAGATTTTATATAGGTGTTTCTCGTGAATATTTAATATTATTTTTACATTGATATCCTTTAAATTTATTAATTTTAAAAATTGATTATTTTATATTATGATTTTAAAAATTAAGTAAGTAATTTTAAATTAACTTAAATAATTTAAATAAAATATTGATTTGTGGTATCAAAGATGTAAATATATTACTTTAGGTTATTTATAAATTTAATATTTGTTTTATTAGTTTTTTTTTTTTGTTTTTTTTTATATTAGTTAATTTTTTTTTTGGTTTATATTTTATTATAAATAATTTAAGTATTTTTTTAGAATGAGAGTTAATTTCTTTTAATTCCATAAATATTGTAATATCTATTTTATTAGATTGAATATCTTTATTTTTTTTAATATTTGTTTGTTTAATTTCTTCTTCAGTTATTTATTATAGTAAGAGTTATATAATTTCTGAATTAAATTTAAATCGTTTTATTATTTTAGTTTTAATATTTGTTTTTTCAATAATTTTATTAATTATTAGTCCTAATATTATTAGAATTTTTTTAGGTTGAGATGGTTTAGGTTTAATTTCTTATTGTTTAGTAATTTATTATCAAAATTTTAAGTCTTATAATGCTGGTATGTTAACTGCTTTATCTAATCGAATTGGAGATGTAATAATTTTAATGGTAGTTTGTTGAATAATAAATTATGGTAGTTGAAATTATATTTTTTATTTAGAATTTATAATTAATGATTATTGTATAAATTATGTAAAAATTATAATTATTATTGCTGCTATAACTAAAAGAGCTCAAATTCCATTTAGTTCTTGGTTACCTGCTGCTATAGCAGCTCCAACACCTGTTTCTGCTTTGGTTCATTCTTCTACTTTAGTTACTGCTGGTGTTTATTTATTAATTCGTTTTAATTTATTATTATTAGATTTTTTTTTTTTGAAATTATTATTATTATTATCAGGTTTAACAATATTAATAGCAGGTATTTCAGCTAATTATGAATTTGATATAAAAAAAATTATTGCTTTATCAACTTTAAGACAATTAGGTTTAATAATAAGAATTTTAAGTATAGGTTTTGGAGATTTAGCTTTTTATCATTTAATAACTCATGCTATGTTTAAAGCTTTATTATTTATATGTGCTGGGATAATTATTCATATAATAAATGATAATCAAGATATTCGTTTTATGGGAGGTTTAAGAATTTATATTCCTATTACTTCTTTATGTTTAAATATTTCTAATTTATCTTTATGTGGTATTCCATTTTTAGCTGGGTTTTATTCTAAGGATTTAATTTTAGAAATAGTTATAATAAGAAACTTAAATTTATTAATTTTTATATTGTATTATTTATCTACAGGTATAACAATATTTTATACAATTCGTTTATTAATATATTTAATAATTAATGATTATAATTTAATTAGAATTTTTAATATTTATGATGAAGATTATATTATATTAAAAAGAATAATAATTTTATTATTAATAAGAGTTTTTTCTGGAAGAATATTAAATTGATTAATTTATAATTATCCTTATATAATTTATTTATCTTTTAATATAAAATTGATAGTTATTTATTTTATTATTATAGGTTTATTAATAGGATATTTAATTAGAAATATAAATTTTTATTCTTTAAATAAATTTTTAATTAGTTATAAATTTAGAATATTTTTATGTGATATATTTTTTATGCCAAAATTATTTACTTATGGTTTAAGAAATATATATTTAAATTATTCTTATAATTTAAAGAATTTAGTTGATTTTGGTTGGAGTGAATATTATATAAGTTATGGTTTATTAAATATTATTAAAAAATATTCTTTTTTTTATTATTTTTTTCAAATTAATAATTTTAAAATTTATTTATTTAGATTTATTTTATGAATAATAATTTTTATATTATTAATATTATTATAATTTAAATAGCTTAAATAATAGAGTTTAATATTGAAGATATTAAGGTGATATAATTATCTTTAAATAAAAATTTATAAAAAAAAAATTTTTTTATTTTTACAATGAAAATGTAAAGTTTTTATTAAACTATATAAATTAGAAATATTAATGATATTAATCACTATAAATTAAATTAGAAGTTTAATTATAATATATTTCTTTAATTGGAATTTTTATTCAATAATATCATTAACAGTGATATACCTCTAATTTGGTTTCAATTAAAAATAAGGAGAAATTAAATCTCTATCTTTTAAGTCGAAATTAAATGCAATTTTGCTTCTTATTTAATAAGATATACTAAATATAGTATTTTTTGAATGCAAATCAAATGTTTTTATAAACTAAAATCCTAATTAATTCAATTAATTATATTTTGATTTCATTCATGATATAATCCAATTAATAATATAATAATAAAGAAAAATCTAATTTTTGTTCAAATAATAATATTTACTCTTTTAAATAATTTAATAATTGGAAAAATTAAAGCAATTTCTACATCAAAAATTAAAAAAATTATAGTAATTAAAAAAAAATGAAGTGAAAAAGGAATTCGTGCTGAGGATATAGGATCAAATCCACATTCAAATGGAGAACATTTTTCTCGATCTCATATTATTTTTTTTCTTAATAAAGATGAAATTATTATAATAATATTTGCTAAAATAATAATAATAATCGATAATTTTAACAATAAAATAATTATTTATATTAAAATTATTAAACTTTTTGATTGGAAGTCAAATATACTAAATATATTATATAAATATTTATAATAGTTAATTACCTCATCAATAAATAGAAATGAAAAGAAATAATCATACTACATCAACAAAATGTCAATATCATGCTGCTGCTTCAAAACCAAAATGATGTTTTATTGAAAAGTGATTATTTTTATGACGAATTAAACAAATCAATAAAAATGTTGTACCAATAATAACATGAATTCCATGAAATCCTGTAGCTATAAAAAATGTTGATCCATAAATTCTATCAGCAATAGAAAATGATGCTTCTATATATTCATAACCTTGTAAAATAGAAAAATAAATTCCTAAAATAATAGTAATTAATAATCTTTGTATTGATTGTGAATAATTATTTTCTATTAAAGAATAATGAGTTCAAGTTACTGTAAGTCCTGAAGAAATTAAAATAATAGTATTTAATAAAGGAATTTGAAAAGGGTTAAATACTATAATATTTATAGGAGGTCAATTTGATCCAATTTCAATGTTAGGAGATAATCTTCTATGAAAAAATGCTCAAAAAAAGGAAATAAAAAAAAATACTTCTGAAATAATAAATAAAATTATTCCTCATCGTAATCCTTTTGATACTAATATTGTATGGTTACCTTGAAATGTACTTTCTCGGTAAATATCTCGTCATCATTGATATATTGATAAAATAATAATAATATATCCTAATATTAATATATTTATATTAAAATTATGAAATCATTTAATTATTCCAATTACTAAAGTTAAAGATCCAATAGCTCTAGTTAAAGGTCATGGACTGTAATTTACTAAGTGATATGGGTGGTTATGATTTATTAACATTAATTAATTTCACTAGAATAAAGAGTTCTAAGAATAGAAATTACATAAGATTGAATAATTGCAACTGCTGATTCTAATAATAATAATAAAATTTGAATAAAAATTAAAATAAATAATAAATAATTAGGAATATTATTATTTCTTCTTCTTAATAATGTTAATAATAAATGTCCTGCAATTATATTAGCTGTTAGTCGTACTGCTAATGTTCCAGGTCGAATAATATTCCTAATAGTTTCAATTAATACTATAAATGGTATTAAAATTGATGGTGTACCTTGAGGAATTAAATGAATAAATATATGTTGAGTATTATTAATTCATCCATATATTATAAAACTTAATCATAATGTTAATGAAATAGTTAATGATATAGTTAAATGACTAGTTCTTGTAAAAATATATGGAAATAATCCTAATAAATTATTAAATAAAATATATGAAAATAATGAGATAAAAATGAAAGTTGATCCATTAAATTGATTAATTCCTAATAATGTTTTAAATTCTTTATGAAGTTTATTAATAATAAAGTTTCATAAAATAAAGTATCGATTAGGAATAAATCAATAAGGTAATGGAATAAATAAAATTCCGATTAATGTTCTTAATCAATTTAAAGATAAATTAAAAATATTAGTTGTAGGATCAAAAATTGAAAATAAATTACTTATCATTTTCAATATAAAATTTTATTTTTTTTTAAAATTTTATTATTATTAATATTATTTTTATAATAAAAAATATAATAATTTATAATATTAAATAAAATAAAAATATTAATAAAAAAAATGAAAGATAAAATTCAGTTAATTGGTATTATTTGTGGAATAAAAGAATATTATTTAAAATAATAATTTAAATTTGACATATTTATGTTATATAATTAACTAATTCTTTAACTTCATTAGAAGTAATTGCTAATTTACTATATTATGGTTTAAGAGACCATTACTTGCTTTCAGTCATCTAATGAATAATTATTTACTCAATTAATAAAATTTTTAATATAAATTCTTTCAATTACAATAGGTATAAATCTGTGATTGGCTCCACAAATTTCTGAACATTGCCCAAAAAAAATTCCTGGTCGATTAATTAAAAATCTTGATTGATTTAATCGACCAGGATTTGCATCAACTTTTACTCCAATTGCTGGTACTGTTCATGAATGAATTACATCAGTTGCTGTAATTAATATTCGAATATTATTTTTTATGGGAATAATAATTCGATTATCAACATCTAATAATCGAAAATTATTTGATTTATAATCATTAATTATATATGAGTCAAACTCAATATTTTTAAAATCAGAATATTCATATCTTCAGTATCATTGGTGTCCAATTGATTTAATAGTAATTAAAGGGTTATTTAATTCATCTAATAAATATAATAAACGTAATGAGGGTAATGCAATAAAAATTAATGTAATAGCTGGTAAAATAGTTCAAATTAATTCAATTATTTGACCTTCTAATAAAAATCGATTAATAAATTTATTAAAAAATATTCTTAATATTATATAGGATACTAATATTGTAATTATAATTAAAATAATTAAAGAATGATCATGAAAAAAAATAATTTGTTCTATTAAAGGTGAAACTCTATTTTGAAAATTTAAATTAGATCATGTTGCCATATTCTAAAAAAAGGATAATCCTTTATAAATGAGTTTTAAATCCATCACATATAATCTGTCATATTAGAAATTACTTAAAATTGGTAATTCATTATATGAATGTTCTGCTGGAGGAGTATTTTGGAATCATTCAATAGATGAGGATATATTTAATGAGAATAAAATCAATCGTTGATTAATTATTGATTCTCAAATAATTATTATTATTATTATTATTGAAATTAAAGAGATATATGAACCTAAAGACGATAAAATATTTCAAGATAAAAATCTGTCAGGGTAATCTGAATATCGTCGAGGTATTCCTGCTAAACCTAAAAAATGTTGTGGGAAAAATGTTAAATTAACTCCAATAAATATAATAATAAATTGAATTTTTAATAAATAAGGATTTATTATTAAACCAGTAAATAAAGGATATCAATGAATAAATCCCCCAAAAATTGCAAATACAGCTCCTATAGATAATACATAATGAAAATGAGCTACAACATAATATGTATCGTGTAATGTAATATCAATTGATGAATTAGCTAAAATTACTCCTGTTAATCCCCCTACCGTGAATAAGAAAATAAAACCTAATCTTCAAAGTATTGAAGGTCTGTAATTAATTTGAGTTCCATAAATAGTTGCTAATCAACTAAAAATTTTAATACCTGTTGGTACAGCAATAATTATAGTAGCAGAAGTGAAATAAGCTCGAGTATCAATATCTATACCTACTGTAAATATATGATGAGCTCATACAATAAATCCTAATAATCCAATAGCTAATATAGCATAAATTATACCTAAAGATCCAAAAGTTTCCTTTTTACCTCTTTCTTGAGAAATAATATGAGAAATAATTCCAAATCCAGGTAAAATTAAAATATAAACTTCTGGATGTCCAAAAAATCAAAATAAATGTTGATATAAAATTGGATCTCCTCCTCCAGCAGGATCAAAAAATGAAGTATTAAGATTTCGATCAGTTAATAATATAGTAATAGCACCAGCTAAAACAGGTAGAGAAAGAAGAAGTAATAATGCTGTAATTCCTACTGCTCAAATAAATAAAGATATTTGATCAAAAGATAAGTTATTTACTCGTATATTAATGATAGTTGTAATAAAATTAATAGCTCCTAAAATTGATGAAATACCTGCTAAATGTAATGAGAAAATTGCTAGATCTACTGATGATCCACTATGAGCAATATTAGATGACAGTGGGGGGTACACTGTTCATCCTGTTCCTGCTCCATTTTCTACAATTCTTCTTGAAATTAATAATATTAAAGATGGAGGTAATAATCAAAATCTTATATTATTTATTCGAGGAAATGCTATATCAGGTGCTCCTAATATTAAAGGAATTAATCAATTCCCAAATCCTCCAATTATAATGGGTATAACTATAAAAAAAATTATAATAAAAGCATGAGCTGTGACAATAGTATTATAAATTTGATCATCTCCAATTAATGATCCTGGGGTTCCTAATTCTATACGAATTAGAATTCTTAATGATGTTCCTAGTATACCTGCTCAAATACCGAAAATAAAATATAATGTTCCAATATCTTTATGATTTGTTGAAAAAAGTCATTTTCGCTAATTAATAAAATGGCTGAGGTAAAAGCGATAAATTGTAAATTTATTAACGAGAAATTTCTCTTTTATTATTAAGCTTTATAGTCAAAAATGATATAAAATTGCAAATTTTAAGTTATATAGTTATAAGAATATATTAAGGCTTAAAGAAATATTCTTTATAAATAATTTTGAAGATTATTAGTTTATGTTAACTTAAAACCTTAAAAAAAAAATATTGTTCTTAGAATTATTCCTATTAATGAAACAAAGTTAAATATACTAATAATAATAATAATTTTATTATTAATAAAATTAAAATATCATTTTATTTTAAAATTAAAAAATATAAAAGATGAATAAATAATTCGAATATACAAAAATAATATAATTAATCTTATTATAATAAATAAAAAACAAATAATAAATAATTTAAAATTTAATAAAAAATTAATAATAATTCATTTAGGAAAAAATCCAATAAAAGGAGGTAAACCACCTAGAGATAAAAAATTAATTATAAAAGAAATTTTAATAATAAAATTAATATTTATATTAAATAATTGATTTAAATAAAAAATATTAAATAAATAAAATATAAAACAAGAAGTAAAAATTAATAATGAATATATAATTATATAAATTATTCATAAATTTTCACTGATTATTAAGGATATTAATAATCAACCTAAATTATTAATTGATGAAAATGCTAAAAGTTTTCGTAAAGATATTTGATTAAATCCTCCAATAGATCCAATAATAACATTAATTATTGAGATTATTATAATAAATTTATTATTTATATAATAAGATAAAATAATTATAGGAGAGATTTTTTGTCATGTTATTAAAATTAAACAATTTAATCAGGATAATCCTTCTATAATATTAGGAAATCAAAAATGAAAAGGTACTGATCCTATTTTTATTAATAAAGAGGAATTAATTAAAATAGAAAAAATAAAATTAATTTCAAAATTTTTAAAAAAAATTATTATTAAAATGATAGAAAATAAAAAGTTGATAGATGCAATTGATTGGGTTAAAAAATATTTTAATGCAGCTTCTGAATTAAGTAAATTATTTGACTTAGAGATAAGGGGGATAAATCTAAGTAAATTAATTTCTAATCCAATTCAACATCCCAATCATGAATTTGAAGAAATTGAGATTAAGGTTCTAAAAAAAAGGATAAAAATAAAAAATATTTTATTTGAATTAAATAAAAAAAAAATAAAAAAAAAGAATATTATTCTTGAATAAATTAAAAATTTATTTTTGTAAAAAATATATTTTAGTGTAGGATGCACAATAATTTTTGATATTATTAGATTTAGTTTAATTCTAAAAAATATAATAAAGGTAATAAATTACATTATTTATCCTATCAGAATAATCCTTTTTTCAGGCACTTTATTTTTAAAAAAAAGGTATTTCCTCTATATTTGGGGTATGAACCCAAAAGCTTTATTTAGCTTATTTTTAA